TGTGTATTTATATGAAACTGTTGGGGCAATGGGGCAGTGCCTTAGGAGGGGTCCGGATTTTGGGGCAAAAACCGGAAAAATTGCAAAATTTTTGGGGTTTTTTCTAAATTTTGCAATTTTTGGGGGGTTTGCCCCAAAGGAAAAGGATCACAAATGGTTATTTTGATAAAAAAAATCGCTGTTATAATAAGTTCTTATAAATATAATAAGTGAACCTATAGTCCTATTATGTCTATAGGATAGGGGTAAAAGGGTACATTTATATGAACTTTAATTTATATGTTATATTAATATTTATATAGATATTAATAACATACTATATACTAATTATATATATATTAAATACTTATATTATTTAAATTAACTACAGTTAATTTAAATAATATAAATAATTATATTAATATAAATATATTATTATACATGAAAGGGCATAACGGTTTATGTATTGTTAATTAAATTAGTTAATGTTACATAATAAATTATACTTAAGAATAATCTACAAGTAAAAATGAAAATTATATAAAAAAAACATTGAATTTTTAGATAACCCCCATTTTGTAAAATAAAAAAAAATGGGGGTTATCTAAGGTGAAAGATTAAAATTAATATTATTTAATAATTTCCAATATAATTTAATTATATTGACTAAAGTGGAACCATTGATTAGGAAAATAAATATAAAAGTAGTATATCGCTGGGGCGGCAATATACAACTAATTCCCAGGAGGGGAGATACTTAATTTTGTTCACTGTGCCGGTGGGGGCTTATGGGGGTTTGGGTTGTTTAGTTGTGTTGAAGGTGACCCTAAGGTAAAATGGTGGGTTAGAGATTGTGGTTTTTGAGGGGGTTGGTGTGTTTTTGTAAAAGTTTTATTCTTGCTCGGTGATTAGCGTCAAGTTTGTTTTACATGCAAGTTTTAGCGATATTATTAAAAATTTAATTAAGGGAGATTCTTAAAGGATCTTTAATTAAGCGGATTAGGGGGCAGTATTTATTTTTATAAATTAGATGAGTTTAGATTTAGCAAGGTTGTGAGTATTGGTTAAAGTCGTGCCAGCAACCGCGGTTATACGATGGATACAAGTTAATAAGGTTTGATTAGTAGTTAAATGATACGGGAAAAAATTTTAATTGGGTTGATTAGGTGAAATTTTAAATTTATATAAATTTTTGAGAGCAGATTTGAGGCTATGAAGTTCATAAATATAAAGACTAGGATTAGATACCCTATTATTTTGGGGGTGAAGAAAAATGCGTAGATTATCAGAATAGTATTAGTTATGTTCTTGAAATTCAAAGAATTTGGCGGTATTTCAGTCCTTTCAGAGGAACTTGTCCCTTGATCGATATTCCACGTTATATCTTACTTGATTTGGTTGACACAGCTTGTATACCGCCGTCGTCAGAATGTCCTTTTAGGGTTAATAAATTTTCTGTAGTTGAAGATAAATTAGATGTCAGGTCAAGGTGCAGTTTATAGTTAAGTGGAGGTGAGTTACAATAAAATTATTTAAATGGATAATGGTTTGAAAAGGAGTCGTTTGAAGGTGGATTTGATTGTAATTATTAAGATTAAAATATATTGATTTTTGGCTCTGGGGTATGCACACATCGCCCGTCGCTCTCGTTATTAAGGCGAGATAAGTCGTAACATAGTAGATGTACCGGAAGGTGTATCTAGAAAGAATTATCAAAGTAGAGCTTGAGAAGTTAAGCGTTTCATTTACACTGAATGGTTATCTGTGCAAATCAGGTTGCTTTGACAATTGATGAATGATTAGCTTTAGATGGGTATAAAGTGTGAAAGTTTGAATGTTTAAGTAATTTAAGAAAAATATTTTGAAATTAAAGAGTTTGAGTATTTTAAAAAGAAATGATAGTTTAAGTTATAGTAGGGTTGTACTGAGAAGGAACAGATGAAATATAGTGAATGTAAAAGAGTTAGTAAAAAGTAGGTTTGATTTACTGTACCTCGTGTATCAGGGTTGATTAATTAAATTTTATGGAGTAATAAGTTTCCCGATTTGAAGAGAGCTAAACCTTTTTGGTTGTTGTTGTAGCAAAATCATTTAGGAAGAGGGTTTAGCAATGAGATGTTATTCGTTCTTTAAGGTATCTGGTTTTTTAATAAATAAATTAAATTTAGTTATTAATTTGTCATTCGTTTGTCTTTATTCAAGGAATGCGGATTAATTGTAATAAATTGGGGGATAAGCTTTGATTTATAAATTAAAATTGTTGTCGGTGATAAAATATATCTAGGCTTAGAATTAGCCATGATTTGAAAAGTGTTATAATTTAATTTTAAGGTAAGAAAATTTGTTGAGAGATTTAAATGGTATATTAAAATGGGCCTTGTAATTTATTTTGGTTTAAGGGGTTGTAATAATGATTAAATTAGTATATGTATAGTAGTAGGGAAGTAAAGATAATCGGGAAGGTTAGATTAAGGAACTCGGCAAAGATTTTACTCGCCTGTTTATCAAAAACATGTCTTCTTGGAAAAATTGAATTTGAAGTTTGGCCTGCCCACTGAAAGATTTTAAAGGGCCGCGGTATATTGACCGTGCAAAGGTAGCATAATCATTAGTCTTTTAATTGGAGGCTGGAATGAATGGTTGGACGAAGTATGAACTGTCTCAAGTTAAATGATTTTAGAATTTAACTTTTAAGTGAAAAGGCTTAAATAATTATAAAGGACGAGAAGACCCTATAGATCTTTACTTTCAAAGGGTTAAATTTTATTTGGAAGTTGGTTATTTTTTAGTTATTTGAAAGTTTTGTTGGGGTGACAGAAAGATAAGTTGAACTCTTTTTAAATTTGAAACTGTGATGATTGAATGAATGATCCTTATGTTGAGATTATAAGATTAAGTTACCTTAGGGATAACAGCGTAATCTTTTTTGAGAGTTCTTATCGACAAAAAGGGTTGCGACCTCGATGTTGGATTAAGGTGAAACTTGGGTGCAGGTGTTCAAGTTTTAGGTCTGTTCGACCTTTGAGTCCTTACATGATCTGAGTTCAGACCGGCGTGAGCCAGGTCGGTTTCTATCCTTATTAAGTAAAATATTTTAGTACGAAAGGACCAAATATTTAAAATATTTTTTGTTAAAAGATTAAAATTAATTTTTCTATTTTGGCAGATAAGTGCAATGGATTTAGAATCCAAATATGCGGGTAGTTTTACGCAAATAGAACTTGTTTTGGTGTGAATTTATTTTACCTATGATTGGGGGTTTGTTGTTAATGATTTGTGTGTTAGTGGGAGTAGCGTTTTTGACTTTATTGGAGCGTAAAGTTTTAGGTTATATTCAGATTCGCAAGGGTCCTAATAAGGTGGGTTTTGTGGGGATTCCCCAACCGTTTAGTGATGCTATTAAATTATTTACTAAGGAGCAAACGTATCCTGTTGTGTCGAATTATTTGCCGTATTATTTATCTCCAGTATTTACTTTGTTTTTGGCTTTATTGGTTTGAATGGTGATACCGTATTTAACTGGCATGTATATGTTTAGAATGGGGTTATTGTTTTTTTTATGTTGTACAAGCCTTGGGGTTTATACAGTAATAATTGCGGGTTGGTCTTCGAACTCTAACTATGCTTTATTGGGGGGTTTGCGAGGGGTTGCTCAAACTATTTCTTATGAAGTGAGATTGGCTTTAATTTTGTTGTCTTTTGTGTATTTGGTAAATGGTTATGCGTTAATGGAGTTTAGCTTGTATCAAGAATATTTGTGATTTGTTATTTTAATATTTCCTTTAGCGTTGAGATGATTTGCTTCTTGCTTGGCAGAAACCAACCGGACTCCCTTTGATTTTGCGGAGGGGGAATCCGAATTGGTTTCTGGGTTTAATGTTGAGTACAGAAGAGGGGGGTTTGCAATAATTTTTTTGGGAGAGTATGCTAGCATTTTGTTTATAAGAATGTTATTTAGCGCCTTATTATTAGGTTGCGATGTTTATAATTGATTATTTTTTGTGAAGTTGTCTGTGGTTGCTTTCGCTTTTGTCTGGGTTCGGGGCACTTTGCCTCGTTTCCGGTATGATAAATTAATGTATTTAGCTTGAAAAAGATTTTTGCCTTTATCTTTAAATTATTTGCTGTTATTTACGGGTTTAAGGATTTTATTTCTATTTTGGTTACTTTAGTTGAATCATTTTTAGTAAAGTCAATAGAAGGTTTAAACTTCTATCTCTTGCTTTCAAAACAAATGCTTTTTAATAAGCTAATTGACTAGCTTAGTAAATAGTCTCAGATTTTGTGTACTATTGGGTTTAAAATATAATAAGAAAAGTAAAGAATTGTAAGGATTTGCCCCACTAAAATATAAGGATCTTCCACTGGTCGGGCTCCAATTCAAGTTAAAAGAATGACTACGACAGTCATTGATCAGAAAAGGATTTGATTAATAGGGTAGAATTGAGTTCCCCGGAATTTTCTATGTTGGGAAAATGGCAGAATTAGTAAAATTGCGATAGATAATACTAGGGCGATTACTCCACCTAATTTATTGGGGATTGATCGAAGAATGGCGTAGGCGAATAAGAAGTATCATTCGGGTTGGATATGGACTGGTGTCACTAAAGGGTTGGCTGGGGTAAAGTTATCAGGATCACCTAGTAAGTAGGGTTCGAGAAGAGTTAGAATTGTAAGGGCTATGATTAGGATAAGGAACCCTACAATATCCTTAAATGAGAAGTAAGGATGAAAGGGGATTTTATCTATGTCTCTACCAATTCCTAGTGGGTTATTAGAACCGGTCTGATGTAAAAAGAGTAGGTGGATTATGATAGCTGCTGCTACAATAAAGGGGAGAACAAAGTGGAATGTAAAGAAGCGTGTAAGGGTGGCGTTGTCTACAGCGAATCCACCCCATACTCATTGAACTAAATCAATCCCAAGATAGGGAACAGCCGAAAGTAAATTGGTGATGACTGTGGCCCCTCAAAAGGATATTTGGCCCCAAGGAAGGACGTAGCCTATAAAGGCTGTTCCTATAACTAAGAATAGGATAATGACACCGATTATTCAGGTGTGTGTGAATAGGTAAGAACCGTAGTATATACCTCGTCCTGTGTGAAGGTACAAGCAGATAAAGAAAAAGGAGGCCCCATTGGCATGTATAGTTCGTAAAAGTCATCCGTAATTTACATCACGGCAGATGTGGGCAACTCTGTTAAAGGCCAAATCAATATGTGCAGTGTAGTGTATAGCTAAAAAGAGTCCGGTAGCGATTTGCACAATCAGGCAGAGACCTAAAAGGGACCCGAAATTTCATCAGGCAGAGATATTAATTGGGGCTGGTAGATCCACTAGAGCATTGTTGGCAATTTTAAGGAGAGGGTGACTAAGACGTGCAGGTTTATTCATTAGTTGGTTGATCGCAGGGGTCCCATAAAGATATCTGTGATTTGGACTACAGCGATGAGTGTTAAAAATAAATAGAGAGCTAGTATGAGGGTGATGAGGTAAGTAGGTCTGTTGTAAAGTTTTATAAGAGAAGGTGAGGCTTCTTGCTGGCACGACATAAGAATTGAAGAGATTAAATCTGTGTTTTTTGTGTTAGTTAGGGTCAAAATGGGATCGAAGAAGAAAATACCAAGGGTTCTGATGAGGAAGAATAGGACCCATGGTATAAAAGTTGATGGGTCTAATGAAAATATTTCATTAGAGGCTAATCTTGTGACATAAATAAATAAGACTAAAAGTCCTCCTAGGAAGACCAGGAAAAGAATGTAGGAAAACCAAAAAGATTGGGATAATAATCCTGTGATAAAACATACAACTAGGGTTTGGGTAAGAAGAATTAGACCTATGGCTAAGGGGTGGTTGATTTGTGTAAAGGTAAGTGAGATTAATGATCTTAATATTAAAAATAGGGAGTTAGTGATACAGAGAATAGTTTATAAAAATTTTAGTTTTGGGGATTAAGGATAGGGGTAATAACCTCTTTCTCTGAAAGCTTTAGAAGATGTGAGAATCTTATCTTTGACTTACAAGACCAAGGTTTTGGTTTAAACTACTAAAACTAATGTTAAGATGTTTACTATGGGGATTTCCTTTATTTATGTTTATATGTGGGCTTTGGGTATTTTCTTCAAAGCGGAAGCATTTATTGTTAACTTTGTTGAGATTAGAATTTATTGTCTTAAGTTTATTTGTATTTTTGTTTATTTTTTTAAATATGATGCAGTACGAATTATTTTTTAGTATGGTATTTTTAACATTTTCAGTTTGTGAGGGTGCTCTAGGGTTGGCTATTTTAGTGTCAATAATTCGTACTCATGGGAATGATTATTTCCAAACTTTTAGTGTTTTGCAATGTTAAAGATATTATTAACTTTGATTTTTTTGGTCCCAGTTTGTTTTATGAAGAGGGGGTGATGGATGGTTCAGTCTATTTTGTTAGGGGTGATGTTTTTGTTCATGCTTTCAAATATGTGTAGATCATTTTTTGGTAATATCAGATATTTCATGGGTTGCGATGTTCTTAGATACGGGTTATTGCTTTTGAGTTTTTGGATTTGTGCTTTGATGGTTACGGCAAGAGAATCTATTTATCGTTTAAGAAATTTTAGTTCGTTTTTTTTATTTTTGGTGGTGTTGCTTTTAGGTTTGTTATATTGTACATTTAGATCAACAAATTTGTTTTTATTTTACTTGTTTTTTGAAAGAAGCTTAATTCCTACTTTGTTTTTAATTTTGGGTTGAGGGTATCAGCCGGAGCGTTTGCAGGCTGGAATTTATCTATTATTCTATACCTTATTGGCTTCACTTCCTCTTTTGGTGGGGGTGTTTTATTTAGGTGATCGGCAGGGGTCTTTTCTTTTGCCATTTTGCTCAATAATTGGTTTTCAAAATGTTTTGATTTATGTGGCTTTAATTATAGCTTTTTTAGTGAAGATGCCTATATTTTTAGTTCATTTATGACTCCCTAGGGCTCATGTTGAGGCTCCTGTGTCAGGATCGATGATTTTGGCCGGGGTTTTGCTGAAGTTGGGGGGTTACGGTCTGTTGCGGGTTTTAGGTGTGTTGATTATTTCGGGCGTAGCATTTAATTTTATTTGAATTGGCATCAGATTGGTAGGAGGTGTGGTTGTAAGATTAATGTGTTTACGTCAAATCGATTTAAAGGCTTTAATTGCTTATTCTTCGGTTGCTCATATGGGGGTAGTTCTAGGGGGTTTATTGACTCTAACATATTGGGGGTTTTGTGGAGCATTTGCTCTTATAATTGCTCATGGGTTATGTTCATCAGGATTGTTTTGTTTAGCAAATATTTCTTATGAACGTTCTGGGAGACGAAGATTGCTCATTAATCGGGGTTTATTAAATTTTATACCTAGAATGACTCTATGGTGATTTTTATTGAGATCTGCTAATATGGCAGCTCCCCCCTCTCTGAGTCTGTTGAGAGAAATTAGATTGTTAAATAGATTGGTTTCTTGGAGTTGAGTGTCGATATTAATATTGGGACTTTTATCTTTTTTTAGAGCGTCTTATACATTATATTTATATTCTTACAGTCAGCATGGTAGGGTGTATTCTGGGGTATATGCTTGTTCGTCGGGCTTTGTGCGGGAGTATTTGCTTTTATTTTTGCATTGGGTTCCTTTAAATTTATTAATTTTGAAGAGTGAACCCTGTATACTATGACTTTAGTGACCTAGGTAGTTTAATAAAAATTTTGATTTGTGGTGTCAAGGATACAAAATAGTTTGTCTTAGGTCTTGTTAAAATCTTTATCAATCTGTTTTGTGAGTTGATTATTTTTATTTATGATCAGAGTGTTTTGTGTATTCATGGGGTTTTATTTTATCAGACAGGATTTGGTTTATTTCATTGAGTGGGAGGTTTTATCTTTAAACTCGTCTAGAATTGTCATAACTTTGTTGTTGGATTGAATGTCCTTAATTTTTATGGGATTTGTTTTATTTATTTCTTCTTTAGTCATTTTTTATAGTGCGGAGTATATGGGGGGTGACTTCAATATTAATCGTTTTATTATTCTTGTTTTAATATTTGTTTTATCTATGATGTTTTTGATTATTAGCCCTAATTTGATCAGAATTTTATTGGGCTGGGATGGATTAGGGTTAGTCTCTTATTTGTTGGTAATTTATTATCAAAATGTCAAGTCTTACAATGCAGGGATATTGACGGCCTTGTCTAATCGAATTGGGGATGTGGCTTTGTTACTAGCTATTGCCTGGATGTTGAATTTTGGGAGATGAAATTATGTTTATTATTTAGAGGTTGGTAAAAATTCAACAGAAATGGTAGTGATTGGTTTTCTTGTTATGTTGGCAGCTATAACAAAGAGAGCTCAAATTCCATTTTCTTCTTGGCTTCCAGCAGCTATGGCAGCCCCAACTCCTGTATCTGCTTTAGTGCATTCTTCTACTTTAGTGACTGCTGGGGTTTATTTACTGATTCGTTTTAATCCCTTGCTTGCGGGGGGTTGATTGGGGCAGTTTTTACTTCTTTTTGCTGGGTTAACGATATTTATAGCAGGTATGGGGGCTAATTTTGAGTTTGATTTAAAAAAGATTATTGCGTTGTCAACTCTTAGTCAATTAGGATTGATGATAAGAATTTTAAGAATGGGTTTTCCGACGTTGGCTTTTTTCCATCTTTTAACGCATGCGTTATTTAAGGCGTTGTTATTTATATGTGCGGGGGCTATTATTCATAATATAAAGGATTCCCAGGATATTCGTTTTATAGGAGCATTAGTAATTCAGATACCTATAACTACTGCTTGTTTAAATCTTTCTAACTTAGCTTTATGTGGGATGCCTTTTTTAGCAGGGTTTTACTCAAAGGATTTAATTTTAGAGGTTGTAAGTCTAAGAAATGTGAATTTTTTTAGTTTTGTGTTGTATTTTTTTTCGACTGGGTTAACTGTTTGTTATTCATTACGTTTGGTTTACTATACTATAAGAGGGCAATTTAACAGCACTAGTTTGCACCCCTTGAATGACGAGGGGTGGGTGATATTGAAGGGTATGTTGGGGCTAACGTTTATGGCTGTATTGGGCGGAAGCATGTTAAGTTGAGTATTGTTTCCTACTCCTGATATAATTTGTTTGCCAGTAAGTTTAAAGCTTTTGGCTTTAAATGTGAGTTGATTGGGCGGTTGAGTAGGTTACGAGTTATCAAAACATGCTTTGAATTGGGGGCTTGGTTCTTTAGAGAGGGGGGTTTTTTCGAGTTTTTTGGGTTCAATGTGATTTATGCCTTTTATTTCTACTTATGGTGTAAGAGGGGCTTCTTTACAGAGAGGAAGAGTTTATAAGTGTGCATTTGATCAAGGATGGACTGAGTATGTCGGGGCACAGGGAATATACGGTTTTTTTAGTCAATGGTCTCGATTTAATCAAAATTGACAAAATAATGATTTAAAGACTTATTTGATTGGATTTGCTTTGTGGGTTATTATTTTGTTTATTTTATCTTTTCTTTATCTAGGTAGCTTACAAAGAGTGCGGCATTGAAGCTGCTGAGGTGGTTGGTTGAACCCCTAGATATTTACAAAAGATAAATCTTTATTTTTACAGTGAAAATGTAATGTTTTTTTTAAACTAAATAAATAGAAATGTAAACGGAGTTTAACCGCTAAAGATGGAAGTTAGCGGCTTCTTCTTGAACATCACATTTCCTTAATTGGAATTTAGATTCAGTTATACCATTAACAGTGGTATGCCTCTTTTTGGCTTCAATTAAAAGTAAGGATAGTAAATTATCTAGGGTCAGGTCGAAACTGAGTGCAATGAATCGCTTCTTACTTTAAGACAGATTGAATAATCAATACTTTCTGGATGCAAACCAGATGTTATATTTAACTACAGTCCCTTATTCGGCTCATTGAAGAGCCCCTTGCTTTCATTCGTAATAAAGTCCTGCTAATAGGATGATTAGGAAAAGAGATCTAATGTAAAATCAAATTATAAGGTTGGAGTGAGGGAGGACGAGGATAAGTGGGAGTAATAGGGCAATTTCTACATCAAAAATTAAAAAAATTACAGCAATTAAGAAGAATCGAAGTGAGAAAGGGAGTCGTGATGAATTTTTGGGGTCGAATCCACACTCGAAAGGAGATCTTTTTTCTCGGTCAATAATTGACTTTTTGGAAAGGATGGAAGCAAGCACAATCACTACAGTGCAGATTACATAGATTACCAAGGCCATGGATATGGTGATTAGAATTATCTATTTTGGGGTTATCCCCAATCCTTTTGATTGGAAGTCAAATATACTTTTATACTAAATAGATTTATCTACCTCATCAGTAGATAGAGATGTACAGGAATAGTCATACTACATCCACAAAATGTCAGTATCAAGCTGCTGCCTCAAATCCGAAGTGGTGATTTGAAGAGAAATGGGAATGTGAATGACGAAGAAGACAAACCAATAAGAATGAAGTGCCGATGATGACATGGAGTCCGTGGAATCCTGTTGCTACAAAAAAGGTTGAGCCATAAACGGCGTCAGAGATTGTAAAAGGGGCTTCAATATATTCGTAGGCTTGGAGTATTGTAAAATAGAATCCTAAAATAACCGTAAAGAATAGTCCCTGAAGGGCTTGGGTGTGGTTGTTTTCTATCAAGCTATGGTGGGCCCAGGTTACTGTGACACCCGACGCTAGAAGGATGGCTGTATTAAGAAGAGGAATTTGGAGGGGATTAAACGGAACGATTCCAGCTGGGGGCCATATTGCTCCTAATTCCCCGGTGGGGGATAATCTTCTATGGAAAAATGCTCAGAAGAATCTAATAAAAAAAAATACTTCTGATGTAATAAACAGGATTATCCCTCACCGTAGGCCCAATGTAACTGGGAGAGTGTGGAGGCCCTGGAAAGTTCCCTCACGGGTAATGTCTCGTCATCATTGGATTATAGTTAGTGTTGTAATGATAAATCCGAGCGTTAAAAGAGTCATGTCATAGTGATGGAATCATTTGACAAGACCGGAAACAGTTGCTAGAGCACCGATGGCTCCTGTAAGGGGCCAAGGTCTTTGATCTACTAGATGGAAGGGGTGATTAGCGTGTGTTGACATTAAATTTAGATTAATTTACTTCTCTTGCGTAAAGGGTGCTTAGAACGGCAAATACATAAGATTGAATAATTGCAACAGCTGATTCTAGAACCAACAAGGCAATTTGTGCAATAATGAGCAGTGAAAGAATAGAAAATGTGAGGGAAGGGCCTGTGTTACCCAGAAGGGTGAGAAGGAGATGTCCTGCAATTATGTTAGCGGCGAGTCGTACTGCCAGGGTTCCGGGCCGAATGATGTTTCTGATAGTTTCAATGCAGACTATAAACGGTATAAGGACGGGGGGAGTCCCCTGAGGTACAAGATGGGCGAATATGTGTTGGGTGTGGTTGATTCAACCGTAAAGTATAAATCTTAGCCATAGTGGTAGGGCTAAAGTTAAAGTTAAGGTAAGGTGGCTTGTTCTTGTGAAAATAAAAGGGAATAGGCCCAGGAAATTATTAAATAGGATTAATGAGAATAGGGAGATAAAAATAAAAGTTCTTCCACCGTGGCCTGTGGGCCCAAGAAGAGTTTTGAATTCATTGTGGAGGGTGAGGAGAATTTTATTTCAAATAATGAAGTAGCGGGAAGGTATCAGCCAGAACATGGGCGGGATTAATAAAATGCCTAGGAATGTTCTTATTCAATTTAAGGAAAAGTTAAAAATTCTTGTTGAAGGGTCAAATACTGAAAAAAGATTTGCTATCATTGTCAAGTTAATGGTTTAGGTAAGATTTTTTGTTCGTGTTGTATTGAAGGTGGAACAGGAGAAAAAGAGAAGTAATTTAAAAAATTAAATATAAGTAGGGTGCCTGAAAAAATAATAAATAATAGGAATCAATTAATTGGGGCTATTTGAGGGATCAAAAAGTATTAGATTAGGCACTAATGACTTTAGTTTGACACACTAAGGTTATGGACTTAACTAACTTTTCATCAGAAGTAAATGCGAATTTACTATATGTTGGTTTAAGAGACCAGTACTTGCTTTCAGTCATCTGATGAGACTTGGCTTATACGAGAGACTCATTTAATAAAGATATTAGCTGGGACTCTTTCGATGACGATGGGTATAAATCTGTGATTGGCTCCACAGATTTCGGAGCATTGACCGTAAAAGACCCCAGGGCGATTAATCAGGAAACTTGTTTGATTTAATCGCCCTGGGGTCCCATCAACTTTGACCCCAAAGGCAGGGACTGTCCAGGAATGGAGGACATCAGCTGCGGTTACTAATATACGGATCTGGGTGTTAACAGGTAAAACAGCTCGATTGTCTACGTCAAGAAGGCGGAAACCATCGGAATTTATTTCATGATAGGGCGTTATATAAGAATCAAATTCTAATTGGTTGAAGTCTGAATATTCATAGCTTCAGTATCATTGGTGCCCGATTGTTTTTAATGTAATTGAGGGGTTTCTGACTTCGTCAAGGAGATAGAGGAGGCGGAGGGAGGGAAGAGCGATAAAGATTAACGTGATTGCTGGAAGAATTGTTCAAATGATTTCAATGGTTTGCCCTTCAAGTAGATATCGATTAGTTTCTAAGTTGAAAAATAAGGTTCTTATCAGGTAACTGACTAGAGTAGTAATTATAATCAAAATTAGAAGAGCATGGTCGTGGAAGAATGATAGTTGTTCTATTAGAGGTGAGGCTCTGTCTTGAAGGCCTAAGTTAGCTCATGTTGCCATTTGTATATTCTAATAAAAGAATAATCTTTATATACGGAGCTTAAATCCGTTGCACTTATCTGCCATATTAGAATCTAGTTAGTATGGGAAGTTCAGCGTATCTGTGCTCTGCCGGTGGGAGATTTTGGAACCATTCAATTGAACTGTTTATTTGAAGAGGGAAAAGAACTGTTCGGTTGGTGACCATTCTTTCTCATACAATAAAAAGAAGCATAAGAACTCCGATAAAAGAAATTGTGGATCCTAAAGAAGACACAACATTTCAAGTGGCGTAAGCATCTGGGTAGTCTGAGTATCGGCGAGGTATACCTGCTAAACCAAGAAAATGTTGGGGGAAGAATGTTAAATTTACTCCCAGGAATATGGTAGCAAATTGGATTTTTAGTCAATGGGGGTTTATAGTGAGGCCCGTGAATAGTGGGTACCATTGGACAAACCCCCCTATAATTGCAAATACAGCCCCCATAGAAAGGACGTAGTGGAAGTGAGCCACTACGTAGTACGTATCATGAAGAATAATGTCAACAGAAGAGTTGGCTAAAACAACGCCAGTGAGGCCCCCAATTGTAAAAAGGAAGACAAAACCGAGAGCTCAAAGCAGGGCTGGTCTGTAGTTTAATTGAGAACCGTGTAAAGTGGCTAGTCAGCTAAAGATTTTAATTCCGGTGGGAACGGCGATAATTATAGTGGCTGACGTGAAGTAAGCTCGAGTATCAACGTCTATGCCTACTGTAAATATGTGGTGAGCTCAAACGACGAATCCTAATAATCCAATAGATAGCATAGCGTAAATTATCCCCAAAGAACCAAAAGCTTCCTTTTTCCCGCTTTCTTGTCTGATGATATGGGAAATTAGGCCGAAACCAGGGAGGATTAAAATGTAGACTTCAGGGTGGCCGAAAAATCAAAAGAGGTGTTGGTAGAGGATAGGGTCTCCACCCCCCGCAGGATCGAAGAAGGAGGTGTTTAGATTTCGGTCTGTTAAAAGTATAGTGATAGCTCCAGCTAGAACAGGTAGTGAGAGAAGTAGAAGTAAGGCAGTGATTGCGACCGCTCATACAAATAAGGGCATACGATCTAATGTTATTCCTGTCGATCGTATGTTAATTACTGTAGTAATGAAATTAACGGCCCCTAAAATTGATGATACTCCTGCAAGATGGAGGGAAAAAATAGCCATATCGACTGAGGCTCCGGCATGGGCGATTCCTGCTGAGAGAGGGGGGTAGACTGTTCACCCCGTACCTGCCCCGTTTTCAACCAGGCTACTGGCTAAAAGAAGTGTGAGGGAGGGTGGTAAAAGTCAAAAACTTATATTATTTATTCGAGGGAAAGCTATATCTGGGGCTCCTAGTATTAAAGGAACTAGTCAATTTCCAAAGCCTCCAATTATAATGGGTATAACTATAAAGAAAATTATGACAAAGGCATGGGCTGTTACGATAACGTTGTAAATTTGGTCATCTCCAATTAGAGATCCAGGTTGTCCCAACTCTGCTCGGATTAGAAGGCTTAAAGATGTACCGACTATTCCGGACCATGCCCCAAAAATGAAATATAGGGTTCCAATGTCCTTATGATTTGTCGAAAATAGCCATTGTCGCGATAAGATGGCTGAGTTATAGGTGGTAGATTGTAAATCTAAGTAGGGAGTTTGAAAATCCTCTTATCGGCTTTATAGTCAAGGTATGATGTTAGATTGCAAGTCTAAAGGAGCAGGTTTTTGTTTGCTAAGGCTTAAAGAAATTTCTTTATTGTTAGCTTTGAAGGCTGATAGTTTTTTTAACTTAAAGCCTTTTAGAATAAGTTGAAAATAAGGGTGGATAGACAGAGACCTAGGGCGGAAATTAGCCCCAGGGTCACAGAAATATAAAAGGAAAGTGTTATTTGGGAGTTTAGCGTATTTCAGAGATTTTCTGTGTAGGATAGTAAAAAGGCTCTAAATGTAATTCGGATATAGTAAAATAAGGTGATTAACGTTATAATTACTATTGCCACCACCAGAGATGTGAGGTTGAGCTCAGTTATGTTTTGGATAATAACTCATTTGGGGAAAAATCCTAAAAAAGGGGGGAGCCCACCTAGTGAGAGAAGAGTGGAAAATAGGAAAAATTTTCTGACTGGGTGAATTGAATTGTAATTAAATGTTTGATTAAGGTGGGAGATTTTGAGTCTATTTAACATGAAGATTACTCTTGCTGTTAAGAAAGAATATGAGATAAAATAGATATTTCAAAGTGATTCTCCAATGATGAGGGCGGAGATTAACCATCCCAGATGGTTAATGGAAGAATAAGCTAAAATTTTTCGTAAAGAGGTTTGATTTAACCCCCCGAGTGATCCAATAAGGATTGAAGAAATAATGATGAATGACGAGAATATTGAAAAAGTTAAGATGTAGGATAGAAGGATTAGTGGGGCAATTTTTTGTCAGGTTATTAAAATTAAGCCATTGTTTCAGTTTAGTCCTTCTATAACTCCTGGGAATCAAAAATGGAAGGGGGCGGCTCCCATTTTCAAAAGAAGAGAAGAACTAATCAAAGTGTTTACAAATAAGTTTAAAGTTAGAATAGCATTGGGTATAGCGAATAAGAGGGCGGATAAAATAATAGAGCATAGAAGTGTTGCGGAGGCTAGAGCTTGAGTTAAAAAATATTTAAGGGCTGCTTCTGAGGGCATGATATTCGAGGAGCGGGTTATTAATGGAATGAAGGAAAGGAGGTTGATCTCCAATCCAACCCAAGCTCTAAATCACGAGCTTGAAGAAATTCTGATTAGAGTCCCTAGGATTAGGGTTGTTAGGAATAAGAGTTTGGAGAGGTTGTTGATCATTAGAAAGAAGAGGGTTAGGAACCTCTATAAATGGGGTATGAACCCATTAGCTTGAATTAGCTTATCTTTCTTATGCTCTGGTGTAAGATGCACAAAAGTTTTTGATGCTTGAAGCAATAGTTTAAGTCTATTGGGCATAATGAGAGCAAATAAATTTGCATGATTTATCCTATCAAGATAACCCTTTTTTCAGGCACCCCATT